ATCTACCATTCAAATTTTGTCTATACTAATAGAATAGATAGAATATAAGTTTTTTTTATTTTTTATTTATAAAAATTAGTATTTCATCAAAATTGAAATAAAAATAAATAAAACTACAATAAGTAACTACTATTATACTATTAATTAATAATTATATAGTATATATAATTAATATATATGTAAACTAAGAATAGGATTTTTTAACGAATGGAATTAAGAAAGACAAAATCGCCACAAGAAAAGGATGTCTAAAATTCCTTTTCTTGTGGCGAAGACTGGCAAGACAAAAAATACTCCCTATAGTCCCTAAAATTTGTTGTTTTGCCGATTTATAGTTCCCTTTTTTTCTGCGCTTGCTTTCCTTATCTTATTTTAGTATCTAGTCAAATTTTTCCATTCTAATAAAAAAAACTCTTGATTATTGATACATTCTATCAATTTCAATTGGTCACTAACGACAGAGTTACATCACACCCCCTCCCATTTTTCAATACAAATTTGTATTGAAAAATAAAGAAGGGGGTAAAGTGAATTCTTCTTAATATACATACTAGGATTAGGACTATCAGACAAGTAATTCCTGACACCTGGTCGAAAAGGAATAGAAAGTCTAAAGAGAGGCAAAAAGGCTTTTAATAATTTTTTTTCTTTTTTACGAATTTAATTTTAATAAAGCTAAATAGACAGACCTAAAAATTCATTTCGGATAATTGAACCTTCTCAAATTGTTTCTTTTTAAGAACCAAAAAGATTTGTGCCAAAACAACCGATCCTAAGAAGAACAAAAGGCCTTGGACACGTAATGGATCTTGAAGTACTATTTCCGCATCCCCCTGACCAAATCCACCCACATTAGGATTACTCGTTAATGGTTGATCGAGTTTAATGGATTCGCCCTCTGAAACAAGAAGTTCTAGGCCTCTAGGGATAATATCAATTACTTGGCGTTCATTCGATGCATCCACTATGGTTATTTCGTATCCCCCTTTTTCTTTTCGTAAAATTTTGCTTATTATCCCTCCTGCCGTAGCATTATAAACTGTATTGTTACTTTTACTACCATCAGGATAAATCTGACCCCTTCCCCTGTTTCCACCTACGTATATAGGATATTTTAAGAAGTGAACATCTTTATTAGTAGCAGGATCTGGGGCAAGAATAGGAAAGGTTATTTCACTATATTTTTGACCAGGAACAGGACCTATCACAAGAATATTTTTTTTATTGGGGCGATAATTCTGAAAAGATAGATTTCCTATCTTTTCTTTCATCTCGGGTGAAATACGATCGGGGGGGGCTAATTCAAATCCCTCCGGTAAAATAAGAACAGCTCCCACATTCAAAGCTCCTTTTTTACCATTAGCTAGAACTTGTTTTAGCTGCATATCATAAGGAATTTTAACAACTGCTTCAAATACAGTATCAGGAAGTACCGCTTGTGGAACCTCAATATCCACGGGCTTACTAGCTAAATGGCAATTGGCACATACAATACGCCCAGTTGCCTCTCGTGGATTTTCATAATTCTGCTGGGCAAAAATTGGATATGCACTTGAAATGGATGCCCAAGTTATTATATATATCATGAGTGAGACAGATATGGAGCGAGTAATCTCTTCCCTTATCCAAGAAAAGGTATTTCTAGTTTGCATGGTCCAATCATTTATCCCGAAAATTTCTACAATAAAGTTAGGTAGGTCGATAATATACTTTCCTAGCCACAATTCTGCTATTTACATTTACTGAAAAAATAAAAATTTTTTGTTGAACTATACAAGGAATCCCTCATGGGTAAAAAAGAGTAAAGTAAATACGACTTTGATTTGGTTATGATGTATAAGGTAAGAAAGATTAGAATTGGATCAGTGAATCTTTTTTTAGTCATTTATTGCATGATAAATCACTACAAGTGACGGAGATACACGATTTAAATAACGAAAGATCCAATATTTAAAAATTGTATCAAGAATGACTGGAAAGGTAGAAACTAGACCAGATAAAATTTGCTCATAATGAGCAAACCCAAAATCTTTGTAAATATAACCGATCATTAGTTCCCAACCGTGAGGCGAATGGAATCCGATACATAAATCAGTTAATAAAAGAATCGAAAAAGCTTTAATTGTATCACTTAAATTATATAGGAATTCTTGAACCCAAGAATTCAGAATAAAAAGCTTTTCCTTACCCCAAAAGGAATAACCACTTAGAATAACGAAAGATATTAGATTTGTCGAGAAGTGCAAGATTGTATGGATACGATACTCATTGTGTATCTTGATGAATTGGATCGTTTCTTTGTGGATTCCTAGACGAAATTGTTGTAAATCGGTTTCTGGGTATTCCTTTATCATTTCATCCAGCTGGAATAGTTCCTCTAATTGTATGAATTTTTCTAGAACACTTTTTTCTTGAATATCATTCAAGAAAGTTTCGCATTGTCTAGTATTCCACCAATTAGTAATCCAAGTTTTCAAACTTTTATTACAGCAGAGAGAGATCAACCAGGGCAAAAAGACTATAGATGTAAAATAAAAAAAAGGAATGAATGCTTGCTTTTTTGCCATTTTGAAGCTGTGAATTGTTAATGAACTTACCGCATTTGTTGATTCTATTAGATCTACTATTTCTATCGAGCATGAGTTTCTATTCTAATTCGAATAGAATGTATTGAGCCTCTAATCCCTTTTATCTTTTTCTTTTTATTCAATACTTAGTCTTTGCTTTGAATCTAGAAAGAATAAAGAAATAGACTCAGAATACACTTCCAATTTGAATCAAGAAAAAATTGGATTTCCAGGATGTTATTCCCCCTTTTTTTTCGATCAATACTAAAAGAACTTTTTCAAAATTTTTTTTTTCAAATAAAAAATATGATTCTATTTTCGAGACAAATAAACTCTCTTTCTTTTCTATCAAATATATCAAAAAAAAACGAGCATATTAAAGAATAGATGAATGTTCAATTGAAAAAAAGAAAGAAATTCTTTAGTTTTTTCTTCCTACTGCCAAAGCATTTAGTCTTTAAAAATGAATTCATTTCAAAATACTTCAATTGGTACACGCAAGAAGTAAGCCAATTCAGCAGCTTTTTGCTCAATTTCTCGTGTAGTAAAATTCTCATCAGTACGAATTAAAGGAATAGCCCCTTGACCTCGAATTTCCATATAAAGGACACGCCGAGCAGAAACACCCTCTTTAACTTCTATTCTGATGGACTGAATATCTTTCATAAGGAATCGTAAAAAGATGCGACGGCTTTTTCCAGGAAATCCCCAACGAAAAATACGTACTATCCCTTCTTTTCGGTCGAAAAGATCATAACCACTACCCACATTCCACAAAATAGTGCACCACAAATAGCAACTAATAAAGAGACCCGCGATCCCATAGAAAGACATCACAATCCCTTGTGGAAAAAAAATGATTTGCTGAGACGCAAATAACGATATAAAATTTCTACCAAGATAACTGGAAGTTCCAACCAATAAGAATCCCAATGAACCTAAAAATAGGATAAAGGCCCAGCAGAAATTACTTGTTTTTCGAGACCCCGTTATAAATTCTATCCATAGAGATTCTGATCGCCAACTCATATATATTAGATCCAGTTATACAATTTTTTAGAATTGAGAAAATATGACTTTCCTTTTTTTGTTTTCAAAGTAACTCTCATCAACTATAACTATTTTGTTGTGAATCTTTACCTTAGGAGTAATTCATAGAATTGTTTATATCAAAAATAATAACATCTCCTTCCTTTATACGATCCCCTATAACTATATACATACAAATAAATACATTGACTTGACTTTCATACAGCGGCCCGATGATGATCCATTTTTTAAAAGAGCGCAAATTTAGTTACCCCATATAATACGTTTACACATGTATAAAAGCTTTTTTTAGTTATGTTTGTAGGAATCTATGTGTTTATACAATATTCTACCAAATGGGTCTTATCGAATCGAAGTTTTTAAAATAAAAAAGGGAGTGATACGATTAGGTCTCATCCGATCTAAAAAATCTTATTTTTTTGAATATGAAGAAATAAAGAAGCCATTGCAAGTGCCGGAAAGACTAGGCCTACTAAAGGCACAAAAATAGAGGGTAAGTTATTGAAAGTTGTCATAAAATGGGGTACCTCAATTTAATATTTGTACCTGTTATTGTTATATTCTGAATTCTAAAGATATCTTAGAATATCTTGTATTTTTATTATTTCTATTATATATATTATATAATTATACTAAGTATCTTTAAGTAAATATATATCTAATACTAATATACAACCTAATAGAAATATATAGAATAGAACCTACTAGAAATAGAATACAAAAATAGGTACAAGAAACGCCAAACTAAATAAATGGACTTATTCATCTTTCAAAATCAAATAGATGTATTATCATAATCCCCCTGTTAGATTTATTATTCTTTTTGTCTTCTAATAGTCATTAATAAAGAAAAAATTTTATTCCATTAAAAATTTCTACAAAATTTATTGGAATCTGATCCAACAACAGGGAATTTTCGGGAAATGCAAAAAGATGCAAGACTCTCTATAGATCTATATCTCTATTTGAATTATCTATACATATGCAAGCAAGAGAGGAAAAAAAACTTTGTTTAATTTTTGTTCAAAGGAAAAAAAGCATGGAGCTGAAATAACTCACTTACAACACCTTTTAAAGGATTACGTGGTACAATTGCATCCAATAAGCCCTTATGTAATAAAGATTCAGCCGCTTGTGAACCTTCAGGCACGGCTTTTTTCAATGTTTGTTCAATTACTCTTTTACCCGCAAATGCAATATAGGCATAGGGTTCGGCAATAATGATATCCCCCAACATACCAAAACTTGCTGTCACCCCACCGGTAGTAGGAGATGTAAGAATTGATATATAGAATAACTTTTTACTTGATTGATAATCACATAAAACCGAAGAAATTTTAGCCATTTGCATCAAACTTAAACTTCCTTCTTGCATTCGTGCTC